ACCCGGGACTCAACTAACATTAAGAACTTTTCATACCGGTGGAGTATTCACGGGCGGTACTGCAGAACATGTACGAGCTCCCGATAATGGAAAAATAAAATTCAATGAAGATTTGGTTCATCCCACACGTACGCGTCATGGATATCCTGCTTTTCTATGTTATATAGATCTATATGTAACTATTGAGGGTCAAGATATTCTACATCATGTAAATATTCCACCCCAAAGTTTTATTTTAGTTAAAAATGATCAATATGTAGAATCAGAACAAGTGATTGCTGAGATTCGCGCGGAAGCATCTACCTTAAATTTTAAAGAGAGGTTTCGAAAACATATTTATTCTGACTCAGAGGGAGAAATGCACTGGAGTACCGCTGTATACCATGCACCCGAATATACATATGGTAATGTTCATCTCTTACCAAAAACAGGGCATTTGTGGATATTATCAGGAGTTCCGTACAGATCCAGTATAGCGCCCCTTTCGCTCTACAAGGATCAAGATCAAATAAATATTCATTCTCTTTCTGCCGAACGAAAATCTATTTCTAATCTTTCAGTGACGAAGGATCAAGTGATACACAAATTGTTTAGGTCGGATCCTTATGGTAAAAAGGGGGGGGGGGCTCTTGATTATTCCGGACCTGATCGAATCCTATGGAACGACCAGTATAATTTCATATATCCTGCCATTCTCGACGATAATTCTGATTTATTGGCAAAGAGGCGAAGAAATAGATTTATCATTCCATTACAATCGAATCAAGAAAAAGAACAAATATCCCGCTCGGGTATCTCGATTGAAATACCCATAAACGGCATTTTCCGTAGAAATAGTATTCTTGCTTATTTCGACGATCCCCGATACAGAAGAAAGAGTTCCGGAATTACTAAATACGGGACTCTAGAGGTGGATTCAATCGTCAAAAACGAGGATTTGATTGAGTATCGAAGAACAAAAGAATTGTGGCCAAAATACCAAATGAAAATAGATCGATTTTTTTTCATTCCCGAGGAAGTGCATATATTACCCGGATGCTCTTCCATAATGGTACGGAACAATAGTATCATTGGAGTAGATACACGAATTACTTTCAATATAAGAAGCCTGGTAGGTGGATTGGTCCGAGTGGAGAAAAAAAAAAAAAAGATTGAACTCAAAATATTTTCTGGGGATATCCATTTTCCTGCAGAGACAGATACGATATCCTGGCACAGCGGCATCTTAATACCACCGGGAACGAGAAAAAAAAATTCTAAGGAATCAAAAAATTTGAAAAATTGGATCTATGCCCAACGGATCACACCTACAAAAAAAAAGAATTTTGTTTTGGTTCGACCCGTAGTCACATATGAAACAGCGGGCGGGATAAATTTAGCAACGCTTTTTCCCCGCGATCCCTTGCAGGAAAGGGATAATGTGCAACTTCGAGTTGTCAATTATATACTTTATGGAAACGGCAAACCCATTCGCGGAATTTCTCACACAAATATTCAATTAGTTCGAACTTGTTTAGTATTGAATTGGGACCAAGACAAAAAAGATTCTTCTATAGAGGAGGTTCATGCGTCCTTTGTTGAGGTAAGGGTAAATGATCTGATTCGAGATTTCATAAGAATTGACTTAGTCAAGTCCTCTATTTCGTATACCAGAAAAAGGAATGATCCGGCAGGTTCGGGATTGATCCCCACTAACGGATCAGATCGCACCCATCTCCATCCTTTTTATTCCAAGGCAAGGATTAAACAATCATTTACCCGTCATCAAGGAACTATTCATACGTTGTTGAATAGAAATAAGGAATGCCAATCTTTGATAACTTTGTCATCATCTAATTGTTCCCGAATCGGTCCATTCAACGGTTTGAAATATAACAACAACAGTGTGAGAAAAAAATCAAAAAAAAGCGATACGCGACTTCCAATTAGGAATTCGTTGGGTCCCTTAGGAATTGTCCCTAAAATTACGAATTATTTTTCATTTTCCTATTTAATAACTCATAATCAGATCTTGGTAAATAAACATTTGCTGCTTGACAATTTAAAACAGACTTTCCAAATACTTAAACTTAAATATTATTTAATGGATGAAAAGGGGCGGATTTATAATCCCGATCCATGCAGTAACATGATTTTGAATCCATTCAATTGGAATTGGTATTTTCTCCATCACGATTATTGTGAAGAAACATCGACAATAATTAGCCTTGGACAGTTTTTTTGTGAAAATGTATGTATATCTAAATATGGGCCCTATCTAAAGTCGGGGCAGGTTCTAATTGTTCATGTTGACTCTTTAGTAATAAGATCCGCAAAGCCCTATTTGGCTACTCCAGGAGCAACCGTGCATGGCCATTATGGGGAAATCCTTTACGAAGGAAATACATTAGTTACATTTCTATATGAAAAATCGAGATCGAGTGATATAACGCAAGGTCTTCCAAAAGTAGAACAGGTGTTAGAGGTTCGTTCGATTGATTCAATATCAATGAACTTAGAAAAACGGGTTGAGGGTTGGAGGGAACGTATAACAAGAATTCTTGGGATTCCTTGGGGATTCCTGATTGGCGCTGAGCTAACCATAGCGCAAAGTCGTATATCTTTGGTTAATAAGATTCAAAAGGTTTATCGATCCCAGGGAGTGCAGATACATAATAGGCATATAGAAATTATTGTACGTCAAATAACATCAAAAGTGTTGGTTTCAGAAGATGGAATGTCTAATGTTTTTTCACCTGGCGAATTGATTGGATTGTTGCGCGCGGAACGAACGGGGCGCGCTTTGGAAGAAGCGATCTGCTACCGAGCCGCCTTATTGGGAATAACGAGGGCGTCGCTGAATACTCAAAGTTTCATATCTGAAGCGAGTTTTCAAGAAACGGCTCGGGTTTTAGCAAAAGCCGCTCTACGAGGTCGTATCGATTGGTTGAAAGGCCTGAAAGAGAATGTTGTTCTGGGGGGTATGGTACCCGTTGGTACCGGATTCAAAGGATTAGTGCACCGTTTAAGTCAACACAACAACATTTCTTTGGAGATCGAAAAGAAGAATCTATTCGAGGGGGACATGGGAGATATTTTGTTCCACCACAAAGAACTATTTGATTCTTGTACCCAAAAGAATTTCCACGATTCATCAGAACAATCATTTACAAAACAAGAATTTACAGGATTTACTGATTCCTAAGAGCAGATTCGTCTTTTAATTTAACTAGTCTTTTGTAAAAAAAAAAAAAATAGAAAGAAAGGAATTAATGGCTTGGACCGTGTATCATCATTCAATCTCCGGTAGAAAGGTTCCATCGGAACAATTCAGGGTACCTCGTCTTAAAAAAAGAGGAAGTGGGGGGAGAAATGACAAGAAGGTATTGGAACATCCATTTGGAAGAGATGATGGAAGCAGGAGTTCATTTTGGTCATGGTACTAAGAAGTGGAATCCTAGAATGGCACCTTACATCTCTGCAAAGCGTAAAGGTATTCATATTACAAACCTTACTCGAACTGCCCGTTTTTTATCAGAAGCTTGTGATTTAGTTTTTGAGGCAGCAAGTAGGAAAAAACAATTCTTAATCGTTGGTACAAAAAAGAAAGCGGCCGATTCAGTAGCATCGGCCGCAATAAGGGCTCGATGTCATTATGTTAATAAAAAATGGCTTGGTGGTATGTCAACGAATTGGTCCACTACGGAAACAAGACTTCGTAAGTTCAAGGACTTGAGAGCGGAACAAAAGGCGGGAAGACTCAAACGTCTTCCGAAAAGAGAGGCAGCAATGTTGAAAAGACAATTATCTCATTTGCAAACATACCTGGGCGGCATCAAATATATGGAGGGGTTGCCTGATATTGTAATCGTCGTTGATCAGCAAGAAGAATATACGGCTCTTCGAGAATGTGTCACTTTGGGAATTCCAACAATTTGTTTAATCGATACAAATTGTGACCCAGATCTTGCAGATATTTCGATTCCAGCCAATGATGACGCTATAGCTTCAATTCGATTAATTCTTAACAAATTAGTATCCGCAATTTGGGAAGGTCGTTCTAGCTATATAAGAAATCGTTGAGCAATAATACGATAAGTCAATTACTTCGCGAATTCCATAGATTTATGGAATCGGTTACGATATCCTGAATATCAAAAAAGAGATAAAAATATGTGGGTATCCGAACAATTCAATTTAATTTAAGGTAGGCGAATCGATAAAGGGATGGTTGAATCAAAATAATTCCTTTTTAAGTTCTTTTTCTGTCAGAGGGCAATATGAATGTTCTACCATGTTCCATCAACACACTAAAAGGGTTATACGATATATCCGGTGTAGAAGTAGGCCAACATTTCTATTGGCAAATAGGAGGTTTCCAAGTACATGCCCAAGTACTTATTACTTCTTGGTTCGTAATTGCTATCTTATTAGGTTCCGCGACTATCGCTGTTCGGAATCCACAAACCATTCCGACCGACGGTCAGAATTTTTTCGAATATGCCCTTGAATTCATTCGAGACTTGAGCAAAACCCAAATTGGAGAAGGGTATGGTCCTTGGGTTCCTTTTATTGGAACTATGTTCTTATTTATTTTTGTTTCCAACTGGTCCGGGGCTCTTTTACCTTGGAAAATCATACAGTTACCTCATGGGGAGTTAGCCGCACCCACGAATGATATAAATACTACTGTTGCTTTAGCTTTACCCACGTCCGTAGCATATTTCTATGCAGGTCTTACAAAAAAAGGATTGGGTTATTTCGGTAAATATATTCAACCAACTCCAATCCTTTTACCAATTAACATCCTAGAAGATTTCACAAAACCCTTATCACTTAGTTTTCGACTTTTTGGTAATATATTGGCGGATGAATTAGTCGTTGTTGTTCTTGTTTCTTTAGTACCTTCAGTAGTTCCTATACCTGTCATGTTCCTTGGATTATTTACAAGTGGTATTCAAGCTCTTATTTTCGCAACTTTAGCTGCGGCTTATATAGGGGAATCCACGGAGGGTCATCATTGACGATCTTTCAAAATGCTTTTTTATTTATCCCAACACAATGTATAGGCGGTTCAGATAAGCTATTTTGGAACAGAATAGATAAATGGGTATATATGATTTAGAGTAGTATATATGATTTAGAGTAGTAGTAAAAAAGATTACGATATTTAATATTTACATAATCATAATTTACATAATCATAATTTGTTTGGATAAGAATTGTTATGTTATCCGGTTTCCGATGTGCGATAAAACAAAAAAATGTTCTATGGAACTAGTCCCACCCATTTTATTTGATTAACGATTGATCAAAATTATATGTAATTAATTGGATGCAATTGGATCTCAAATATTGATATTGTATTGATATGTAAGGATTCAGACTAATGAATTTGTCCGTTTGTATTCATGCTTGTATTAATGCGGGAGAATGATAAAGAAAAGGACCCCAATCCAAGAATTTTCAAACGAGATTCATAAAAAAATGGATTAGGGGTGGGGTCGGGTATATATAATTTAATGGTTATAAGCCAAATCTTCTGTATGTTAAGAATGATTCTATTCTAGAATCGGGGTGAATATAAGATGTTCATTTTTGGTTTACGTTATGGAAGAAAGCCATGTATATGTGATATTAGATATTTACCAGTTCTATATGAATATATCTTATCGACTTTCTTTCCTACCCCACCGTGAATTTAGATAGGAATTACAATAGAAGTCCTTCCGCTTCGTCTGGGCCGAATGAATAAACAGATGAAATCAAGCATATAGAAGAGAAAGAGTGCAGAATTGAAAGAACGGTTCATAACAAAAAAATGAAATGGAAGAAAGAACTAGGTCCTTATGGATTGATTATGTGGATTGATTATGGATTGATAAAGACTCCATGGACAGGAACTAAAAACGCGAGATCTAAGCAGTTCTGCTCATTCAATTAGTAGTTCATAGTTATTTCGATTAGGAATAATATAATAAGTCATCATTCCTTGATTGCTTGTATCATTAACCATTAATTTCTTTATTTTTATACGAGGAGCTTACCATGAATCCACTGATTTCTGCCGCTTCCGTTATTGCTGCTGGATTGGCTGTAGGGCTGGCTTCTATTGGACCTGGAGTTGGTCAAGGCACTGCTGCGGGCCAAGCCGTAGAAGGTATCGCGAGACAGCCAGAAGCAGAGGGTAAAATACGAGGTACTTTATTGCTTAGTCTGGCTTTTATGGAAGCTTTAACAATTTATGGACTGGTCGTGGCATTAGCCCTTTTATTTGCAAATCCCTTTGTTTAATCCTAGAAATATGAAAGTCTTTATTTTGTCTTTCTTATTTTATTACCTTGGATTTGTTGCTTTATTTTTCGAATTATTTCCAGATTTCACTCCTACAATAACTTATTCGTTGAGATAATACCCCGTGGGAAGGACTCATTTGAGAATCAGGAATTAGCGGATCCACTCTTCCCGTTCTTAGTCCAACGGAACCTTTTTTTCAATAAGCGTTGCAACAAATGAGGTATTTCACAATTGATACGAGACCTGGGACCTAATTCTACTAAGTATTTTCTTTTTATTTTTTTGGAACTTCAATTTAATATATTGATTAATATATTGAATTTATATTGAGATATTGTTAATATATTGAAGAGATATTGAGAAAAAGAAAAAAGTAAATTAATAAAAAATAAATCAGGGCGAAGTAATACAAAAAAGAACTCTGTTCAATTTTAGTCCTATTTATAAGAGGAGATCCTATGAAAAATGTAACCGATTCTTTCGTTTCCTTGGGTCACTGGCCATCCGCCGGGAGTTTCGGGTTTAATACCGATATTTTAGCAACAAATCCAATAAATCTAAGTGTAGTCCTGGGTGTATTGATTTTTTTTGGAAAGGGAGTGTGTGCGAGTTGTTTATTTCAAGAATAAGCTGGATCTAAAGCTGCACTTTATTCTTTAATCACTAGGAAAGGAAGGGTGCACGATCTCGCGAATTACTTCTGAATAGATTAAGAAATCATATGTACGAACCATAGCCTTTCGTGATTCATTGGTAAATAAACTTTGATTCTCTATTAACCAATAATAGGGGAACCTAAACATGGTTAAAGCTAAATTGTTTGAAGTCTGGGCGCAACATGGGTGCTCTTTCTACCGCTATGTTAGTATGGAGATGGTTTCAAAATGAATAGTTGCATTTTATCCGATATAGAACACTCATATGTATAAAATTATTTGAACCCTTTACTGGAAAAATGGGAATCCCATCCTTTTTTTATCCAATGCGGAATTGACGACCTATGTATAAAGTAAGCGGAATTTTTGAGAAAAAGAAACAACTTTGCCGATAATTACAGATTTTTTGTCTGGTCGGAAGAGTCCTCCGAATATTCTGGTCTTGGATCAACGATCCCTTTCCATATTTGGGAATCCGAACAGAGAAGAGAGGATATGCTCATTCCATAAATAAAAAAGAGATATAGGAAGGCCCCGCAAGTAAGTGAGCGTGAGAGCCAAATGAATT